AAAGCTAGACTAAGCAATAAAGTACCTCGTATTTTACCCTCTGCTTCTGGTTGTCTCGCAATACCCTCTACAGCTTGGCCTGCAGCAGTACCTTGACCAACTCCGGGTCCAATAGAAGCAAGTCCTACAGCCAATCCAGCAGCAATAACGGAAGCGGCAGAAATCAGTGGATTCATGGTAAGTTCCTCGCACAAAAAAAAAAAAAAAAATGGTTAATGATACAATCAACCAATGAATTATTACTTAATTTTATCATTAAGTTTGATCATTAAGATCTATTGGGTCGGAGTAACTAAAAACTAATGATAATATTACTGAATCGTCAGAACTACTTCGATATCTCGTTTTTTGTTTCTACCCATGATGAAGTTTTTGTAAATCCATATACATACGGCTCTAGTTATTGCATTTCTTTCTTTCCAACCATTCTTTCATTCCATCCTTCGTTCTTTACTCTTCTATATCCTTGAGTTCATCTGTTTTTTCATCCAATCCACAATCACAAATGAAACAGAAGAAAGGACTTGACTTATCTTGTAATCCATCTAATCTAAATGCAGTAAACTGCAATCAAATCAATATATGCAATCATCAATATATGCAATCATCAATATATGCAATCATCAATATATGCAATGGATATCAATATGATCGATATCAACGATATCAATATGTATATCAATACATATATATATATTTTTTTTATTTATTTTGCTATATATATTGCTATCTATATGCTATATATATTACATATATATAGCATATAGTTAGATATATATATAGTTAGTTAGTATATAGGTAAGGCATAAGGACTTCTATTTATATATAGATAGGACTATATAACTAGTGAATATCTAATATTACATATACATATTACATATACATTTCTTTCTTCCATAACGTAAACTGGCCACATTTTATATTGAATCGGATTATAGAATCATTCCTCGAAACCCACACAAAAAGCGGCTAGACTTATAGACATTACATACATCTAGTGTGACCTCCCCAACCCATCCCTTTTTTTTTTTTTTACAATTCCGTAATATCGTTCATCTTCTCTCCTACGACTCTAGGTCATATATTCATACGTATTTATATCTATTATGTTCTCCAACCAAGCAGATTATCTTGAACCATGCATGAATTGGGATAAGCTAAAAAAAAAAGACTATTTCGAAAACTAGTCAATGATGACCCTCCATGGATTCACCTATATAAGCCGCGGCTAACGTTGCAAAAATAAGAGCTTGAATACCACTTGTAAATAATCCAAGAAACATGACAGGTATAGGAACTACTGAAGGGACTAAAGAAACAAGAACAACAACTACTAATTCATCAGCCAATATATTCCCGAAAAGTCGAAAACTAAGAGATAAGGGTTTTGTGAAATCTTCTAGGATGTTAATTGGTAAAAGTATTGGAGTTGGTTTGATGTATTTCTCGAAATAACCCAACCCTTTTTTGGTAAGACCTGCATAAAAATATGCCACTGACGTGGGTAAAGCTAAAGCAACAGTAGTATTTATATCATTCGTGGGCGCAGCTAACTCCCCATGAGGTAACTGTATGATTTTCCAAGGTAAAAGGGCACCTGACCAATTAGAAACAAAAATAAATAGGAACATAGTTCCAATAAAAGGAACCCAAGGTCCATATTCTTCTCCAATCTGGGTTTTGCTCAAGTCTCGAATAAATTCAAGGACATATTCAAAGAAATTCTGACCGTCGGTCGGAATGGTTTGTGGATTCCGAACAGCTATGATGGCTGAACCTAACAAGATAGCAATTACGACCCAAGAAGTGATAAGTACTTGGGCATGGATTTGTAAACCTCCTATTTGCCAATAGAAATGTTGGCCTACTTCTACACCCGATATATCGTATAACCCCTTGAGTGTTTTAATGTAACATGGTATAACATTCATATTGTCCTCTGATAGAAATTGAACTTCAAAAAAGGAATTAGTTTGATTCAACCATTTCTTTCTCAACTCACCAACTTGAATCATTAATCATATATTTAGGATACCAAGAAATCACATAACATCATAATATATATCAATATCCCCAGTTCTTTTTTTTTTCTATTTTTAAAAATTCAAAAAAAAGTAACCGATCCAATAAATCTATGGAGTTGCCCAATAATTAACATTAACTAATTTTATTATTCTTAATCTTAATCATAATCAACGATTTCTTATATAGCTAGAACGACCTTCACAAATTGCGGATACTAATTTGTTAAGAATCAATCGAATTGAAGCTATAGCGTCATCGTTGGCTGGAATCGAAATATCTGCAAGATCTGGGTCACAATTTGTATCGATTAAACAAATCGTTGGAATCCCCAAAATGGCACATTCTCGAAGAGCCGTATATTCTTCTTGCTGATCAACGATGATCACAATATCAGGCAATCCCGTCATATATTTGATCCCACCGAGATATGTTTGCAAGGTAGATAATTTTCTCTTCAACATTGCTGCATCTCTTTTGGGGAGACGGTTGAGTTTCCCCATCTTTTCTTCTGCTCTTAAGTCCCTGAACTTATAAAGTCTCGTTTCCGTAGTGGACCAATTCGTTAACATACCACCGAGCCATTTTTGATTAATAAAATGAGACCGAGCCCTTATTGCAGCTGATGCTACTGAATCCGATGCTTTATTTTTGGTACCGACGATTAAGAAGTTTTTTCCCCTACTTGCTGCATCAAAAACTAAATCACAGGCTTCTGATAAAAAACGAGCAGTTCTAGCGAGATTTGTAATATGAATACCTTTACGCTTTGCAGAAATGTAAGGGGCCATTCTAGGATTCCATTTCTTAGTACCATGACCAAAATGAACTCCTGCTTCCATCATCTCTTCCAAATTGATGTTCCAATATCTTCTTGTCATTTTTTCCCACACTTCCTTTTTGTTTTTTCTTTTTCGTATTATTAACAAAGAGACGAGGTACCTTGAAATAAATAATTGTTCCGATGGAACCTTCTACCGGGGATTGACCATTGATACACGGCACAAACCATAATTTTTTTTAATTACTTATTTTATTTATTACCAAATCAATAATCAGACCAGTATAGTTAAAAGATAGTTAAAGTGAAAATGAACCCGCTCTTAGGAATCATTAAATCGCATAAATGATTGTTCTGATGTCTCATGTAAATTTGTCTCATGGAAATTGTTTGTCGCGTAAGAACAAAATAATTCTCTATGGTGTAACAAAATATCTCTCATTTCCAACTCGAATAGATTTTTTCTTTTGATTTCCAAATAAATGTTTTTGTCTTGCCTTGAACGGTGCACAAATTTTTGGAATCCGGTACCAACAGGTATAATCCCCCCCAGAACAACGTTCTCTTTCAGGCCTTTCAACCAATCAATACGACCTCGTAGAGCAGCTTTTGCTAAAACTCGAGCGGTTTCTTGAAAACTTGCTTCGGATATGAAACTTTGAGTATTCAGAGACGCTCTTGTTATTCCCAATGAGATTGCCCGATAACAGATTGATTCGTCCAAAGCGCGCCCTGCTCGTTCCGCTCGCAACAATCCGATTAATTCTCCAGGCGAAAAAACATTAGACATTCCATCTTCTGAAACCAACACTTTTGATGTTACTTGACGTACAATAATCTCTATATGTCTATTATGGATCTGTACCCCCTGGGATCGATAAACCTTTTGGATCTTATTAACCAAAGAGATACGACTTTGGGCTATGGTTAGCTCAGCTCCAATCAAAAACCCCCAGGGGATCCCAAGAATTCTTGGTATACGCTCGTTCCAACCTTCAACTCTCCTTTCGAGGTTCATCGATATTGAATCAATCGAACGCACTTCTAAGATTTGTTCTACTTTTGGAAGACCTTGCGTTATGTCACCAGATCTCGATTTTTCATATATAAATGTAACTAATGTATCTCCTTCGTAAAGGATTTTCCCATAATGACCATGAACAGTTGCTCCAGGAGTAGCCAAATAAGACTTAGCCGATCTTATAACTAAAAAGTCGACATTAACAATTAAAATTTGACCAGATTTTTTTACGTGTGGTTCGTATTTAAATAGACATACATTTTCACAAATAAATTGTCCAAGGCTAATTTTGATCGATGTCTCTTCACAATAATCATGATGGAGAAAGCACCAATTCAAATGGAATGGGTTCAAAACGATGTTACTGCATAGATCGGGATTATAAATCCTCCTATTTTCATCTATTAAACAGTATTTAAGTACTTGAAGTACTTGGAAAATCTGTTTCAAATTGTCAAGTAGCAAATATTTCTTTAACACGATCTGATTATGAGTTATTAAATGGTAAGATGAATAAAAATTCGATATTTTAGGTACAATAGCGCCTAAGGGACCTAAATAATCCCTAATTGGAATTAGGGGATCCGATTCTTTTGTCACATTGTTATATTTCGAACTATTGAATGGACCAATTCGAGAACAATTGGATGATGACAAAATTAGCAAAGATTGGCATTCCTTATTTCGATTCAACAACATACCAATAGTTCCTTGATGTTGGCTAAGTGATTGAATCTTCGCCTTGGAATAAAAAGGATTGATATTGGTGCAATCTAATCCATTATCGGGAATCAATCCGGAACTTGCCCTATCATACCTTTTTCCGGTATACGAAATAGTGGACTTGACTAACTCAATTCTTATGAAATCGCGAATTAGATCATTTGCCCTTACCTCAACAAAGGAAGCATGAACCTCTTCTATAGAACCATTTTGTTCTTGGTCCCAATTCAATACTAAGCAAGTCCGAACTAATTGAATACTTGTGTGATAAATTCCTCGAATTGACTTGCCATTTCCATAAAGGATATAATTGACAACTCTAAATTGGACATTATCCTTTTCCTGCAAGATATCACGAGGGAAAAGTGTTGCTAAATTTATCCCATCGGATATTTCATATGTGACTACGGGTCGAACCAAAACAAAATACTTTTTCTTGGTAGGTGTGATCCG